CGTTGGCGAGGAACATTATGAAACTGCACAAAGGGTTAAGCAAACTTCACAACGTTACAAAGAACTTCAGGACATTATAGCTATCCTTGGGTTGGACGAATTATCCGAAGAAGATCGTTTAACTGTAGCAAGAGCACGAAAGATTGAGCGTTTCTTATCACAACCCTTCTTTGTGGCAGAAGTCTTTACTGGTTCTCCAGGGAAATATGTTGGTCTCGCAGAAACAATTCGGGGGTTTCAATTCATCCTTTCCGGAGAATTAGACGGTCTTCCTGAGCAGGCCTTTTATTTGGTGGGTAACATCGATGAAGCTACCGCGAAAGCTATGAACTTAGAAGAGGAGAGCAAATTGAAGAAATGACCTTAAATCTTTGTGTACTGACTCCTAATCGAATGATTTGGAATTCCGAAGTGAAAGAGATTATTTTATCTACTAATAGTGGACAAATTGGGGTATTACCAAACCATGCCCCCATTGCCACGGCTGTAGATATAGGTCTTTTGAGAATACGGCTAAACGACCGATGGTTAACGGTGGCTCTTATGGGCGGTTTCGCTAGAATAAGTAATAATGAGATCACCATTTTAGGAAATGGTGCGGAAATTAGTACTGACATTGATCCACAAGAAGCTCAACAAACTCTTGAAATAGCTGAAGCTAACTTGAGTAGAGCTGAGGGTAAGAGACAAGCAATTGAGGCAAATCTAGCTCTCAGACGAGCTAGGACACGAGTAGAAGCTGTCAAAGTGATTTCCTATTAGTAGTCAATACATTCAATCAAAAGAGTTCTTTATTATACACTACACACTACATTTTGATTCCACAAATTGAACACAATGAAGTCTAATTTGATTAATCTGATGATAGAACGAAAAAAAGAGGATGGGTAGAAGAACTTATTAGATACCATGGAATCCGGTATCTAATAAGTTCTACCTACTATTGGATTTGAACCAATGACTCCCGCCGTATGAAAGCAATACTCTAACCACTGGGTTAAGTAGGTCATTTATCACCACAAAAAGGGTCTCCATCACTTCGATGGATTATAGGTAAAATATGTTTTCTAAGCAATATCAATCTTTTACCAGTAAACATAAACGGATCAGAGAGTTATAATGTGGGATTATGGGATACCCTTCTTGACAAGAAATTGTCTCTATGTTAAAATGGTTATGACAAGGGCTATAGCTCAGTTAGGTAGAGCACCTCGTTTACACGTGCGCCAATGCTTTTCAAGGGAGCCAATTATGCAATGAACATAATTGATCTTTTTCAGAAGTCGATGTCTTACTCCGTAGATTCGAGAGAACAAGAGAAAAATAGCCTGACAAATATTTGGTTTGATCCGGTTCAGGTGCGAATCCCGGTGCCAAACCAAATAGAACCTGCCATTGTAAGGTAAATCCCCAGTGCATTCAATGCTAGGCATAATGAGTATAAGGATCTCAAAAGAACCTCTTTTCGTCCTATGAGCTTTGAGGTGTATGAAGTCTCATATTTGACTCTTGCAGCGGAGCGATAGAGACTGCATTTCACTTAGGTTGATCTAGGCCGAAGGCAGACCTAAATCAAGGTCACCCTTCTTTGAAAAACTTTGGTATTGCTCCTAGATCAGGATACAAATAATGAATCAGAGCACATGGAGCCATCTCATTATCTTCTTATCTTCTTCTAAAGAAAAAATATGGTGGACTAACTGATCTTTACATCAGTTGATGAAAGAGCCCAATGCAACAAAATGCATGTTGGGTCTTTGAAACAGTTCGAATCATTTTGATAATAAGAAGTTTTATCTGTTTTACCGAGAAGGTCTACGGTTCGAGTCCGTATAGCCCTAATACATTCCATTTTTGTTTTGTATAGAGATTTGAGTAGTAGTAGGAACAAGAAAAGAAACACAATAATTCATTCCAACGGACCCAATTGGTATTTTTAAAATCTCGGATCAAATACCAATTGGGTCCGTTGGAATGAATTACATATGATATTTTTCTTCCTCTTTTCCTGTCCATGATCAAAGAGTTAACACTCTTTTTTGCTTTGGTATACCCAATCCTAAGTCGCATGGATCTAGGACCTATTCTTTTCTTGATCTTGAGTATTTGTATTGGCGGAATAACAAATCTAAGAGATTCTTTCAATTTGTTTAAAAGATAATGTAGGGATAATGAATTATCCCTAAATCCATCAATGTTCCTTCTTCTATATTCTAAGAGTTGAGTGGGTTTGGTAATTTTGTCTGTCGAATCTACCACTTTGTGTTATCTTTCATTGTGTAGGTTTGCTATAAAAATAGAACAAACCTTTTTATTGTAGCGAAACCTAACTCATTGGTTGGTCTTACGAAGTTTTATTGCCGTAACAAAACAAACAAGTATTTTGGTTCATTCCAAAACGCGATTTTAGTACTTTTTAGTATGATATTCATATTTCATATCATATAAATAATAGACTCTATTTCTTATTTATTTTTCTTCTTTTTATTTCAATTTCTTT